ATATTTTTTTTATACATGCCAAAGTGATGGAAAACAAAGAATATCTTTTACATATCCCCCCAGTTTGTCAACTTTTGGGGAAATGATAGCAAGAAGGATATCGTTGTCTACATTAGAAAAACTCTCCGCTGATGAACTATATAACGAGTGGCTTTATACTAATAAAGAGAAAAATAACAACTTAAATAATGAATTTATAAATAGAATTGAGACTTTAGAGACAGTATTTCTTTCTCTAAATATACTTGAAACAAAAACTAGATTGTATAATGCTGAGACTAAAAAAAAAAAAGATTTCCTAGTTAAATTGTGTAATACTGAGCCTAAAAACAAAAATTGCCTAGTTAAAATGTATGATCCCTTTTTAAATGGGATGTATCGTGGAAGAATGAATAAATTATTTTCTTCTTCAATCATAAACGAAACTTTGATAGAAAATTGCACAGAAACGTCTGAACTAAATCATATTCATGATATCCTTCTTCCCTATCCTAATTCTCCAGAATATGAACAGAAAATCGAAAGATCAGAAAAAAAACAAGTAAAAATAGATTCAAATAATAGGTTAATGTTTTCATTGAACGCAATTCTAACTAACCCTAAACGTGAAAAAAAATCTATTGGAATAAACAAAATAGGTAAAAAACCCCCTCGATGGTCATACAAATTAATCAATGAGTTGGAACAACATTTTAAAAAACGACGAAAAGAACAAGGCATAATGCAAGGGCTGGATCACCAGCTTCGAACAAGAAGATTTAAACGTATAGCTTTTTTAACTCGTTCCAGACGAAGTTTTAAGAAGTCTCATTTCAAGAATTATAATCTTTATAGAAAATTTAATAGAGATTCGGGTTTTATAAGTTATTTAGAAGAACCGGATTTTCGTCGAGCCGTAATAAAAGGATCTATGCGCGTTCAAAGGCGTAAAATGGTTATTTGGGGACCCTCTCAAGGAAATCCCCATTCCCCCCTTTTTTTGGAAAAAATGGAGGATTTTCCTTTTCCTATATCCAACCTAATGAAACTTTTTTTTAATATTAGAGATTGGTTGGGTAAAAAGTCAGAATTCGAAATTTTAGATCAACAATTCCAAATAAAAAAAAATAACCAGGAAGACGCAATGGAATTCTGGGATAACATTCCATATGCACAAAAAACAAGAAGTGTTCTGTTACTAGCTCAATCTATTTTTAGAAGATATATTAAATTACCCTTTTTCATAATAGTTAAGAATATTGGCCGTATTTTATTACGGCAATCTCCGGAATGGTATGAGGATTTCCAAGATTGGAATAGAGAAATTTATCTAAAGTGCAGCTATAATGGTCTTCAATTCTCCAAAACGGAATTTCCTAAAAATTGGTTAAGAGAAGGTTTTCAGATCAAAATCCTATATCCTTTTCATTTGAAACCTTGGCACAGATCTAAACTACGACTCTCTGATAGCGATCGAAAGCAACAGGATGATTTTGATTCTTGTTTTTTAACAGTTTTGGGAATGGAAACAGAATATCCTTTTGGGCCTCCTCGAAAAACACCCTCCTTTTTTGAACCTATTTTTAAAGATATAGACTATAAAGTCGAAATCAGAAAATTCAATTTTAGAGTTCGAAGAATTTTAAAAAAAATAACAAAGAAACAAACAAAAGCTGTTTTATTTGTAAAACAAATAATAAAAGAACTTTTAAAAGGAACAAAAATTCCATTATTTATACCGAGAGAAATATATGAATCAAGTCAAACTCAAACAGAAAATGATTCTATAATCTATATCAGTAATAAGATAATTCATGAATCACTTAGTCAAAATCGAGCTACAGGTTGGACAAATTATTTACAGGCAAAAGAAGAAATGAAACATAGAATTGATAGAAAAAACACAATCAGAAATCAAATAGAAATAATGAAAAAAAATAAAAAGAATAATGGAGAATCACCCCCAAAAATTTGGAAACTATTAAAAAGAAAAAATATTGAATTATTAATTCAATTTTGCATTGAAAAAATATACATTGATATCTTTCTATGTATCATTAATATGCGCAGAATCACTCTATACCTTTTTATGGAATCAACAAAAAAAATTGTTGAGAAATACATTGACAATAATAAAAGAAATCAAGATCAAGAAAGGATTAATAAAACAAAACAAAATAAAATTGACTTTATTTCGCCTATGACTATAAAAAAGATATTTGATAATCTTAGAAATAGTAAGCGAAAGTCACATATTTTTTTTGATTTATCTTACTTGTCACAAAAATATGTATTTTTTAAATTATCACAAACCCAAGCAATTAACTTTAATAAGGTAAGATCTATTCTTCAATATAATGGACCATCTTTTTTTCTTAAGAATGAAATAAAGGATTTTTTTGGAAAACAAGGAATATTTGATTCCGAAATAAGACATAAGAAACTTCCAAATTATGGAATGAATCCATGGAAAAACTGGTTAAGAGGTCATTATCAATACGATTTATCTCAGATTACATGGTCTAGATTAGTCCCCCAAAAATGGCGAAATGGGATAAATACCTCTCAAAATAATGATTTAAAGAAATGGTATTCCTATGAAAAAGACCCTTTTTTTGATTACAAAAAAAAACAAAATTTGAAAGTCTATTTATTATCAAATAAAGAGGATAATTTTGAAAAAAACTATAGATATGATCTTTTCTCATATAAATATATTCATTCTGAAACTAAGAAGAAATCCTGTATTTATAGAACATCATTAGAAAGAAATAAAAAGCAGGAAAATTCCACCAGAAATAAAGAAAACTTTTTTAACATACTCAAGAATATTCCTATGAAGAATTATCTAGGAAAAAGTGATATTATATATATAGAAAAAAATATGGATAGAAAATATTTGGGGTGGAAATTTAATACAAAAATTCAGGTTGAACCTAATAAGGACCAAATAAAGGATCAATTTCATATTTTTTATCTTCCAATTGATTCAAATTGCAAAATCAATTACAAAAGGGTCTTTTTTGATTGGATGGAAATGTCTTTTGATTGGATGGGAATGAATGAAAAATTCTTAATTTTAAATCACCTCATATCAAATCCGAAAGTTTTTTTCTTTCCAGAGTTTGTGATACTATATCATAAATATAAAGAGAAACCTTGGTTTATCCCAAGCAACTTACTTTTTTTTAATTTGAATATAAAACCAAATTTTAGTGAAAATCAAAATAGCAAGGCAAAGCAAGAGCAGGATGATAATTTTTTAAATTTTAGCCCAGCAAATTCAAAACAATATTTTGAATTAAAGAAGCAAAACAATATTGAAGAATATTTTTTAGAATCGATTGAAAAACTAAAAACATTCTTTAAAGGAGATTTTCCTTTGCAGTTAAGATGGACTGGACGTTTGAATCAATTGAATCAAAAAATGATGAATAATATCCAGATATACGGTCTCCTTGTTAGCCTCATAAATGTAAGAAAAATAACTATATCCTATATTCAAAGAAAAGAAATTAATCTGGATATAATGAGGAGGCGTTTAAATCTTACACAATTAACGAAAAAGGGAATATTAATTATGGAACCTGCCCGTCTATCTGTAAAAAATGACGGACAGTTTTTTATGTATCAAATAATAGGTATTTCATTGGTTCATAAAAGTAAGCACCAAAGTAACCGAAACCCCAAAGATGTTGCTAAGAAAAATTTTGATGAATCCATTCCAAGACATAAAAAAAAAACTCTAAATAGAGACAAAAATACTTCTGATTTGCTTGTTCCTGAAAAGATTTTATCGTTTAGACGCCGTAGAGAATTGAGAATTCTAATTTCTTTCAATTTGAATTTAAAGAATCAGAATGGTGTGCATAAAAATAAATTATTTTGCAAGGAGAACAGGCTAAAAAACTGGAGTCAATTTTTGGATGAAAGTAAAAATATCGACAGAAAAAAAAATGAATTAATTAAATTAAAGTTCTTTTTTTGGCCTAATTATCGATTAGAAGATTTAGCTTGTATGAATCGCTATTGGTTTGATACCAATAATGGGAGCCGTTTGAGTATGTTAAGGATATCTATGTATTCCTGATTTAAATTTTGAGTTTCCTATATATTCTGGTGTTCTATTCTATCAATCATCTTTTTCTTTTTTCTTCTGTCGATGATCTGTAAATATCCATGTTATATGCAAGCAACCCGATACATATATTTGCTGTCTTACATCCCAGTCTAGGATACTCCAATAATAAGGAAATGGCGTATCAATCAATTAAAGCTATAAATTAATTCAATTAAAGCTATAAATTAATTCAATTAAAGCTATAAATTAATCTTTGTACTAAACTATTTGATATCGTCTTTTTGTATCACTATCCAAATGAACTCCAAAATCGGATTTAGTAATGTTAATTGATAAAAACAGGAATCTATAATAAATAAATTATGGTTATTGTGTATACTACATTAAAATTTCTGACATTATTATTATTATTACTGATCAATAAAATAAATATCTGTAAAAAGGGGAGTGTGAAATTCTTTTATGGTAAAAAATTCATTTATTTCAATTATTTTGCAAGAACAAGAAGAAAACAAAGAAAACAGTGGATCTGTTGAATTTCAAGTAGTAAGTTTCACCAACAAGATACGAAGACTTACTTCACATTTGGAATTGCACAAAAAAGATTATTTATCTCAGAGAGGTCTGCGGAAAATTCTGGGAAAACGTCAACGGCTACTGGCTTATTTGTCAAAAAAAAATAGAGCACGTTATAAAGAATTAATAGGGCAGTTGAATATTCGAGAGAGAAAAACTCGTTAATTTGAAGAGTTAGTTTGATTAAAAGTTTGATGAACTTCTTTTCGCTTTCAGCAATTCATGGAAGAATGAATCAGGAAAAACCTATGACTGTACCAGCTACAAGAAAAGACCTCATGATAGTCAATATGGGACCTCACCACCCATCAATGCATGGTGTTCTTCGACTCATTGTTACTCTAGATGGTGAAGATGTTATTGACTGTGAACCCATATTGGGTTATTTACACAGAGGTATGGAAAAAATTGCAGAAAATCGAACAATTATACAATATTTGCCTTATGTAACACGTTGGGATTATTTAGCTACTATGTTCACAGAAGCAATAACTGTAAATGCGCCAGAGCAGTTGGGCAATATTCAAGTCCCTAAAAGGGCTAGTTATATCAGGGTCATTATGTTGGAGTTAAGTCGTATAGCTTCGCATTTGTTATGGCTTGGCCCTTTTATGGCAGATATTGGGGCACAGACCCCTTTCTTCTATATTTTTCGAGAAAGAGAATTGATTTATGACCTATTCGAAGCTGCCACCGGTATGCGAATGATGCACAATTATTTTCGTATTGGTGGAGTCGCTGCTGATTTACCCCATGGCTGGATAGAAAAATGTTTGGATTTTTGCGATTATTTTTTAACGGGAATTGCTGAATATCAAAAGCTTATTACACGGAATCCTATTTTTTTAGAACGAGTTGAAGGAGTAGGCGTTATTGGCGGAGAGGAAGCAATAAATTGGGGTTTGTCGGGACCAATGCTACGAGCTTCCGGAATACAATGGGATCTTCGTAAAGTTGATCATTACGAGTGTTACGACGAGTTTGATTGGGAAGTCCAATGGCAAAAAGAGGGCGATTCATTAGCTCGTTATTTAGTACGAATTAGTGAAATGACGGAATCCATAAAAATTATTCAACAGGCCCTTGAAGGAATTCCGGGAGGGCCCTATGAAAATTTAGAAATCCGCCGCTTTGATAGAGTAAAAGATACTGTATGGAATGAGTTTGACTATCGATTCATTAGTAAAAAACCCTCTCCGACTTTTGAATTGTCGAAGCAAGAACTTTATGCGAGAGTCGAAGCACCAAAAGGAGAATTGGGAATTTTTCTGATAGGAGATAAGGGTGTTTTCCCTTGGCGATTTAAAATTCGCCCGCCGGGGTTTATTAATTTGCAAATTCTTCCTCAGTTAGTTAAAAGAATGAAATTGGCTGATATTATGACGATACTAGGTAGTATAGATATTATTATGGGAGAAGTTGATCGTTAAAATGATAATTGATACAACAGAATTACAAGCTATCAATTCTTTTTCTAGATTGGAATCCTTAAAAGAAGTTTATGGGATCATATGGATGCTTATCCCTATTTTTACTCCTGTATTAGGAATCACAATAGGTGTACTAGTTATTGTTTGGTTAGAAAGAGAAATATCCGCGGGTATACAACAACGTATTGGTCCTGAATATGCAGGACCTTTAGGAATTCTTCAAGCTCTAGCAGATGGTACAAAATTACTTTTCAAAGAGAATCTTCTTCCATCTAGAGGAGATACTCGTTTATTTAGTATTGGACCATCTATAGCAGTCATAGCAATTTTATTAAGTTATTTAGTAATTCCTTTTGGGTATCGTCTTGTTCTAGCCGATCTCAGTATCGGTGTTTTTTTATGGATTGCTATTTCAAGTATTGCTCCTGTCGGCCTTCTTATGTCAGGATATGGCTCCAATAATAAATATTCTTTTTTAGGTGGTCTACGAGCTGCTGCTCAATCAATTAGTTATGAAATACCATTAACTCTATGTGTGTTATCAATATCTCTACGTGTGATTCGTTAAGAGCCCCCTACTTCTTTTCTTTCTAGGAAGATGATTGATTTAATATATATTTTAGTTTTTTTTTTATATTATATAATTTATATATTCGGGGGTTGATGAAGGAAACCAGATAGTTATATGAGTGAAAGAAACGGCTTATAAATTTGCAGTAAAAGATTGAATCTCATTTCCTATGTACAAGAGTCAAGAAAAGTAAACATAAGTATTAGAGACTATTTACCCCAAGATTGATTGATTAATCATCATAACTTGAAGCGGGTTCAAAAGATCAACTTTATGAGGCTTTTACTATATTTTACTATACTATTATTATATTATTTTATATTTTATTATTATTACTATATATGTATTACCCGAAAGTAGATTCATAAAAATGAGTGGATAGCTAGGAACACTAAAGTACACAAAGGATTCGTAATAGAGATTTTGTAAGTGTATTCTTTTTTTGTATAAAAAGAATTCTAAGTGGGGCTTTAAATTGGTAGAAATGATTAAGGAGTACTTCCCATGATTCCGATCCAGAGTATACTTCTATTCACCGATTAAGTAAATAACTATCAAGAACGAAGTAATCCTTTAACTTTGTTTAAGGTCCCTTTTTTTGAGAAAGGAGAATAGGAATGAAAAAAAAAAGAAAGACTGAATGCACTAGAAAAACCTATTTTTTTCTATCTCTATATAGAGATAGAATTTTTGTCATGATTCGTGAACTGATGCAAGGTCTAATTTTTCGTAATTGAAAAGGTTAGGTTGAAATGTCTATTGATATTGTTACAAGAAATATTTTATTCAAAGATTAAGTTATTATTCAACAAAGAAGAATTTAAATTATTAAAAGATAAGATGAATTCAGAAGCACTTTATTA